ATTGGAGGAAGAGGAACCCACAGGGAATGAATGGGAAGATCGAAAAGTTGGAAGAAGAAAAGATTTTTTGCTTAGACGCATGGAATTGGCTAAGCATTTTATTCGAACAAATATAGAACCAAAATGGATGGTTTTGTGTCTATTACCAGTTCTTCCTCCTGAGTTGAGACCAATCTATCATATAGATGAGGATAAACTAGTGACCTCGGATATTAATGAAATCTATAGAAGAATTATCTATCGGAATAATACTCTTACAGATCTATTAACAACAAGTATAGCTACGCCAGAAGAATTAATAATATCTCAGGAAAAATTGCTACAAGAAGCCGTGGATGCACTTCTTGATAATGGAATCTGCGGACAACCAATGAGGGATGATCATAATAGAGTTTACAAGTCGCTTTCAGATGTAATTGAGGGCAAAGAAGGAAGAGTTCGCGAGACTCTGCTTGGTAAACGGGTCGATTATTCAGGGCGGTCCGTTATTGTGGTGGGCCCTTCACTTTCATTACATCGATGTGGATTGCCTCGCGAAATAGCAATAGAACTTTTCCAGGCATTTGTAATTCGTGACCTAATTAGAAAACATCTTGCTTCGAACATAGGAGTTGCTAAGAGTCAAATTCGGAAAAAAAAACCGATTGTATGGGAAATACTTCGGGAAATTCTGGATGACCATCCTGTATTGCTGAATAGAGCGCCTACTCTGCATAGATTAGGCATACAGGCATTCCTCCCCGTTTTAGTGGAAGGGCGCGCTATTTGTTTACATCCATTAGTTTGTAAGGGCTTCAATGCAGACTTTGACGGGGATCAAATGGCTGTTCATGTGCCTTTATCTTTGGAGGCTCAAGCAGAGGCGCGTTTACTTATGTTTTCTCATATGAATCTTTTGTCTCCAACTATTGGGGATCCGATTTCGGCACCAACTCAAGATATGCTTAGTGGACTCTATGTCTTAACGAGTGGAAATCGTCGGGGTATTTGTGTAAATAGGTATAATCCATGTAATCGTAGAAACTATCAAAATGAAGATAATAACTATAAGTATACAAAAAAAAAAGAACCCTTTTTTTGTAATCCCTATGATGCAATTGGAGCTTATCGGCAAAAACGAATCAATTTAGGTAGTCCTTTGTGGCTGCGGTGGCGACTAGATCAACGCGTTATTGCTGCAAGAGAAGCTCCCATCGAAATTCACTATGAATCTGTGGGGACCTATTATGAGATTTATGGACACTATCTAATAGTACGAAGTATAAAAAAAGAAATTCTTTATATATATATTCGAACCACTCTTGGTCATATTTCCCTTTATCGAGAAATAGAAGAAGCCATACAGGGGTTTTGGCAGGGCTGTTGTAATTCTATGCTACCAACGGGAATTCGAGTCTCTCCGGGTTAACTAGGACCAGAATTGCAGAATTTCTACGTGAATCAAGATCTAGAAAAGGAAGTTTTCCAATCACTGACTCAAGCCCATTGTCAAATTCTACTCAGCGCAATATGGAGGTACTGATGGCAGAACGGCCCACTCAGGTCTTTCACAATAAAGTGATAGACGGAACTGCCATGAAACGGCTTATTAGTCGATTTATTGATCACTATGGAATAGGATATACATCACATATCCTGGATCAAGTAAAGACTCTGGGTTTCCGACAAGCTACCGCCGCATCCATTTCATTAGGAATTGATGATCTTTTAACAATACCTTCTAAAAGATGGCTAGTTCAAGACGCTGAACAACAAAGTTTTATTTTGGAAAAACACCATCATTATGGAAATGTACACGCGGTAGAAAAATTACGTCAATCGATCGAAATATGGTATGCCACAAGTGAATATTTGCGACAAGAAATGAATCCTAATTTTCGGATGACCGATCCTTTTAATCCAGTCCATATAATGTCTTTTTCGGGAGCCAGAGGAAATGCATCTCAGGTACATCAATTAGTAGGTATGAGAGGATTAATGTCGGATCCCCAAGGGCAAATGATTGATTTACCCATTCAAAGCAATTTACGCGAAGGACTGTCTTTAACAGAATACATTATTTCTTGCTACGGAGCTCGTAAAGGGGTTGTGGATACCGCTATCCGAACATCAGATGCAGGATATCTCACGCGCAGACTTGTTGAAGTAGTTCAACACATTGTTGTACGTCGAACAGATTGTGGCACCGTTCGAGGTATTTCTGTAAGTCCTCGAAATGGAATGATGGCGGACAGGATTTTTATCCAAACATTAATTGGCCGTGTATTAGCAGATGATATATATATAGGTTCGCGATGTATTGCTACTAGAAATCAAGATATTGGGGTTGGACTTGTCAGTAGATTCATAACTTTTAGAGCACAACCAATCTCTATTCGAACCCCCTTTACTTGTAGGAGTACATCTTGGATTTGTCAATTATGTTATGGCCGGAGTCCAGCTCATGACGACCTGGTCGAATTGGGAGAAGCCGTAGGTATTATTGCAGGTCAATCTATTGGAGAACCGGGCACTCAATTAACATTAAGAACTTTTCATACCGGCGGAGTATTTACAGGGGGTACTGCAGAACATGTGCGAGCCCCTTCTAATGGAAAAATAAAATTCAACGAGGATTTGGTTCATCCGACACGTACACGTCATGGACATCCTGCTTTTCTATGTTCTAGAGACTTGTATGTAACTATTGAGAGTGAAGATATTATACACAATGTGTGTATTCCGCCCAAAAGTTTTCTTTTAGTTCAAAACGATCAATATGTAGAATCAGAACAAGTGATTGCTGAGATTCGCGCGAGAACATCCACTTTGAATTTGAAAGAGAAGGTTCGAAAACATATTTATTCTGACTCAGAAGGCGAAATGCACTGGAATACTGATGTGTACCATGCACCTGAATTTACATATGGTAATATTCATCTCTTACCAAAAACAAGTCATTTATGGATATTATTAGGGGAGCCCTGGAGATACAGTCTAGGCCCTTGTTCGATCCACAAGGATCAAGATCAAATGAACGCTTATTCTCTTTCTGTCAAGCCAAGATATATTGCTAACCCCTCAGTAACTAATAATCAAGTGAGACACAAATTTTTTAGTTCGTATTTTTCTGGTAAAAATCAAAAAGGAGATAGGATTCCTGATTATTCAGAACTGAATCGAATGACATGTACGGGTCGTTGTAATCTCAGATATCCGGCCATTCTCGACGGTAATTCTGATTTATTGGCAAAGAGGCGAAGAAATAGATTCATCATCCCACTCGAATCGATTCAAGAAGGCGAGAACCAACTAATACCTTCTTCAGGTATCTCAATGGAAATCCCCAGAAATGGTATTCTCCGTAGAAATAGTATTCTTGCTTATTTCGATGATCCTCGATATATAAGAAAGAGCTCGGGACTTACTAAATATGAGACTAGAGAACTAAATTCAATCGTCAACGAAAAGGATTTGATTGAGTATCGAGGAGTCAAGGTATTTTGGACAAAATACCAAAAGGAAGTAAATCCATTTTTTTTTATTCCCGTGGAAGTCCACATTTTGGCCGAATCTTCTTCCATAATGGTACGGCACAATAGTATTATTGGGGCAGATACACAAATCACTTTCAATAGAAGAAGTCGGGTAGGCGGATTGGTCCGAGTGAAGAAAAAAGCAGAAAAAATGAAACTGATAATCTTTTCTGGAGATATCCATTTTCCTGGAAAGACAAATAAGGCATTCCGATTGATACCGCCAGGAGGGGGAAAACCAAATTCCAAAGAATACAAAAAATTGAAAAATTGGCTCTATATCCAACGAATGAAACTTTCCAGGTATGAAAAAAAGTATTTTGTTTTGGTTCAACCTGTAGTCCCATATAAAAAAACGGATGGTATAAATTTAGGAAGACTTTTCCCGCCGGATCTCTTGCAGGAAAGTGATAATCTACAACTTCGAGTTGTCAATTATATCCTTTATTACGACCCAATTCTTGAAATTTGGGACACAAGTATTCAATTAGTTCGGACTTCTTTAGTGTTGAATTGGGACCAAGACAAAAAAATCGAAAAGGCCTGCGCTTCCTTTGTTGAAATAAGGACACATGGTTTGCTTAGATATTTTCTAAGAATCGACTTAGCTAAGTCACCTATTTCTTATACCGGAAAAAGGAACGATCTGTCGGGTTCAGGATTGATCTCTGAGAATGGATCAGATCGCGCTAATGTCAATCCATTTTATTCCATTTATTCCTATTCCAAGGCAAGGATTAAAGAATCCCTTAATCCAAATCAAGGAACTATCCATACGTTGTTGAATCGAAATAAGGAATCTCAATCTTTGATAATTTTGTCATCATCCAATTGTTTTCGAATAGACCCATTCAACGATGTAAAATCTCCCAATGTGATAAAAGAATCAATCAAAAAGAACCCCCTAATTCCAATTAGGAATTCGTTGGGCCCGTTAGGAACAGGTTTTCCAATTTATAATTTTGATTTATTTTCCCATTTAATAACCCATAATCAGATCTTGGTAACTAACTATTTGCAACTTGACAATTTCAAACAGATTTTTCAAATACTTAAATATTATTTACTGGATGAAAATGGTCAAATTTATAATCCCTATTCATGCAGTAACATCATTTTGAATCCATTCCATTTGAATTGGTATTTTCTCCATTACAATTATTGTGAAGAGACATCTCCAATCGTTAGTCTTGGGCAGTTTCTTTGTGAAAATGTATGTATAGCCAAAAAAGGACCGCATTTAAAATCGGGTCAAGTTCTAATTGTTCAAGTTGACTCTGTGGTAATACGCTCAGCTAAGCCTTATTTGGCTACTCCAGGAGCAACTGTTCATGGACATTATGGGGAAATACTTTACGAAGGCGATACATTAGTTACATTTATATATGAAAAATCAAGATCTGGTGATATAACGCAAGGTCTTCCAAAAGTGGAACAGGTGTTAGAAGTGCGTTCGATTGATTCAATATCGATGAATCTCGAAAA